TTTTATGAATTTCGTCGACTCGAAGGGTTGCCATTAGTGTTTCTTGAATCTTTTTTTTCGGAAGCAAGGGGAAAAATAATGCCTAAATTCTAAACGAAAGTAGAAGTTCAAGGCCTAATATATAATAAATTTAAATTATCTCTTCCATTCTATGGCCCCTAGAATGCCAATATTAGCACGAATCGTACGGAAATGTAACTCGGTATTCAAACAACTATTCAGAGTTCCTAGAGCTCCTTGTACGGCTTGTTGGAAAACCCGTTGTCGGACCTGATTCATGGCTCTTTGTTTTTCAAAATACAGGGTTTCATTTTTAGACTTTTCTAATTGTTCCAAACTCATAGAAGTAGCATTAATCAAATTTGCTTTTTCTCGTTCTATCTCAGAGTATCCATTCATCCGATACTCATCTGCTTCTAGTTCGACTTTCTGTAATCGAAGCCGAGCTTTTTCGAGTTGTTCAAGGGTCCCTCTACGCAATTCTTCTGAATTTCGGATAGTACTTAAGATCCTCTGTTTTCGATTATCTAATAAATCTGTTAATGAAAGTAGATTGTCTTGCTATTAAGTTTACCACTTTTATGATCTCTTCCCGAACCAAACATGAATCTTTCGATTCATTTGGCTCTCACGCTCCTTTTTTTCTTTTTTGCTATGTATTATGGTTATTTCCATATCTTTTTTTATGTAATGAGCCTATCCTCTATCCTTTTTTCTCTTTGTATTTCAATATACCGAAACGTATATAAGACTAGATAAATATTAAGAGGACTCTTCTGACTAGATAAAAATCTATCATGGTCAGCAAAGTTGTTTCTTTATTTGTGTTTGCTCTGTTAGTTAACAATTTCATTAAGAAAAACGAAGTAAATAAATGGAAAATGAAAATTGCTAGAATTATTTTTCTTTCCTTAAATCCAAAAAATTTCTCTTTTTTTTATACACAGGTCGTCGATTCGGCATTGGAAAAAGGGCAGGGTGCCCCTCTAGTAAATAGTTCAAATCATTTTATCGATATGAGTGTTCTATATCAGATAAATTCTACACTAGCTATTTCCCGTTTAAAACATTTGGATACTAATAAAGCATTTCGATACTAATATAGTTGTAGAAAGAGTACCCCTTTTTGCCTGGACTTCAAGCAGTTTAGCTTTAACCGTGTTAATGGTCTCACATTATTGGTCTATAGAGAATCAAAGTAAATTTACCAATGAGTCGCGAAATGCTATGGTTCTTCCATATGATTTCTGAAGTTATTCAGAAGTAATTCGTGGAGATCGTGCACCTTTTCTTATTTATCCCAAAACAAAAATACTGAAAAATATTCTAAAGTGCAGCCGGATAGATCCAATCTATTCTTGAAATAGACAACTCGCACACACTCCCTTTCCAAAAAAAATCAATACGCCAACTACTACAGTTAGATTTATTAGATTTGTTGCTAAAATATCGGTATTAAGCCCGAAACTCCCAGCGAATGGCCAGTGAGCTAAAAAAACAAAAGAATGGGTTACATTTTTCATATGCTCTCCTCTTATAGATAGGACGAACAAAGAAGAAAGTTTTTCGATCACTTACTTCGCTCGCCCTTTTTTTATCGGTTTTTTTAATGCAATTTTGTTTATGCAAATGGATTCAATCTAATAATTTCTTTTAGATTAAGTCTTAGGTCTCATTTGACCTGTGAAAGATCTCCTTTGTTAAAATGTTCCCAAAATTCCTAAAATAAAAGGAAAAAGACTTTCCACTATCCTAAACTAAGGACGGGAGGGAAGAGGGCGAGCATATCTTCTACCTAAATTGATCATGCTCAAATCAACCCTTCCCGGGGTATTGTCTGTCCCGATAAATAAAAAATTCCTGGAATAATATAATAAATAAAAGTATTGATATACTTGGAATTACAGAAGCAAATACCAATTTACTAAAAAAAGAAAAAAGTATCTAATCTAAAGGACTTATTTTCTTTTTTAGGATTAAACAAAAGGGTTCGCAAATAAAAGCGCTAGTGCCACAACCAGTCCATAAATTGTTAAAGCTTCCATAAAAGCTAGACTAAGCAATAAAGTACCTCGTATTTTCCCTTCTGCTTCTGGCTGTCTCGCAATACCCTCTACAGCTTGTCCTGCAGCAGTACCTTGACCAACTCCAGGCCCAATAGAAGCAAGCCCTACAGCCAATCCAGCAGCAATAACGGAAGCAGCAGCAATTAGTGGATTCATGGTGAGTTCCTCGTGTCAAAAAAAAAAAATGGTTAAGGATACAATCAACCAAGAAATTATTACTTTTAACTTCTAAGCTCTATTGGGTAGAAGTAACTAAAAGTGCAAATTGAAATGATAATCTAAATCGTTCGAACTACTTCGAGATCTCGTTTTTAATTTCTAATCATTAGAGGTTTGTGTAAATCCATATGCTTTTCATTATTCTATTTCTCTTTCTTTCCAACCAACCACCCTTTCTTTTCATCTTTTTTTACTCTTCGATATCCTTGAGTTCTCATTTTTCCCCTTCCTCTAATCCATAATAAAAGACGAAATACAGGAAGAACCCCTATTGAAATAGAACTAATGATAACAATATGCTACATAGAACTGGATATGGAATCCAATTCCGGAATTCTATATATCGGATTAGATAATGAATCTAATTTAACTTAGAAATAAATAAAATCCTATATACATTTGTTTCTTCTATTTTGTTTGCATATTTTCTTATTTTCTATTGAATCCAATTCCAAAATCATTCCTTAGAAAGCCGCACAAAAGATGATGGTCTTATAGACATTAAGGATATAGTCTATTCTCTCTCCTACAACTCTAGGTTATATATTTATACACAGTTTGAACTAGTTAGTTTTCTAACCAGGAGGATTATCTGCAACCATGCATGAATTGGGCTAAGCTAAAAAAAAAGACTATTTCGAAAATTAGTCAATTCAATGATGACCTTCCATGGATTCACCTATATAGGCTGCGGCTAATGTTGCAAAAATAAGAGCTTGAATACCGCTTGTAAATAATCCAAGAAACATGACCGGTATAGGGACTACTAAGGGGACTAAAGAAACAAGAACAACAACGACTAATTCATCCGCCAATATATTTCCGAAAAGTCGAAAACTAAGCGATAAAGGTTTTGTGAAATCTTCTAGGATGTTAATTGGTAAAAGGATTGGGGTTGGTTTAATATATTTCTCGAAATAACTCAACCCTTTTTTGCTAAGACCCGCATAAAAATATGCCGCTGATGTGAGTAAAGCTAAAGCAACAGTAGTATTTATATCATTCGTGGGGGCAGCTAATTCCCCATGGGGTAACTCTATAATTTTCCAAGGTAAAAGAGCACCCGACCAATTCGAAACAAAAATAAAAAGGAACATAGTTCCAATAAAGGGAACCCAGGGACCATATTCTTCTCCAATCTGAGTTTTGCTCAAATCTCGAATAAACTCAAGGACATATTCGAAGAAATTCTGACCGTCGGTTGGGATGGTTTGTGGATTCCGAACAGCTATGATAACTGAACCCAGCAAGATAGTAATTACGACCCAAGAAGTGATGAGTACTTGGGCATGAATTTGGAAACCTCCTATTTGCCAATAGAAGTGTTGTCCTACTTCTACGCCTGATATATCATACAACCCCTTGAGTGTTTTAATGGAACATGGTGTAATATTCATATTGTCCTCTGATAAAAATTGAACTTCAAAAAAGGAATTCTTTTGATTCAACCATCTCTTTCTCAACTCAGCAACTTGAAGTATTAATCTTATATTTAGGATACCAAGAAATCACATCAAATGATAATATATATCAATACCCTCTAATATATATCAATATTCCCCTTCTTTTATCTATGCAAAACAAAAAAAATAGTAACTGATCCCATAAATCTACGTAGTTGCTTAAGAATTCACTATTCTTCTTAATCTTAATCAATGATTTCTTATATAGAGAGAACGGCCCTCACAAATTGCAAATACTAATTTGTTAAGAATCAATCGAATTGAAGTCATAGTGTCATCGTTGGCAGGAATCGATATATTCGCGAGATCCGGGTCACAATTTGTATCGACTAAAGAAATAGTAGGAATCCCCAAAATGGCGCATTCCCGAAGAGCTATATACTCTTTTTGCTGATCAAGGACGATCACAATGTCAGGCAACCTCGTCATATATTTAATCCCGCCAAGATATCTTTGCAAGGTAGATAATTTTCTCTTTAAGATTGCCACATCTCTTTTCGGGAGATGGTGGAATTTTCCCATCTTTTCTTCCGCTCTTAAGTCTCTAAATTGAGAAAGTCTAGTTTTGGTAATCGACCAATTCGTTAACATACCACTGAACCACTTTTTATTAACATAATGACAACGAGACCTTATTGCAGCTGATGCTACTAAATCTGCTGCTCTTTTTTTGGTACCAACAATTAAGAAGCTTTTTCCCTGACTTGCTGCATCAAAAACTAAATCGCAAGCTTCTGATAAAAAACGAGCTGTTCTAGCAAGATTTGTAATATGAGTACCTTTACGCTTTGCCGAGATGTAAGGAGCCATTTTAGGGTTCCATTTCTTAATACCATGACCAAAATGAACTCCCGCTTCTATCATCTCTTTCAAATTGATGTTCCAATATCTTATTGTCATTTTTTCCACACTTCCTTTTTTTTTTCTTTTTTTCGTCTTACCATTATGGAATTTTTTTCTTTTTGAAGATTAAGAAAGAGCCGAAATATCTTGAAATAAATAATAATTGTTCCGATGGAACCTTCTACTCAGAATTGGCCATTGATACATGATATAAAGACAGCCTTAATAAATTAACTGACTTCTTTTATTTAGTAAAATATAAATAACTGACTTCTTTTATTTAGTAAAATATAAAAATACAAAATCTAAAATCAGACCTGTTAGTATTCTAAGGTCAAAAGTCTAGTTTCAATTAAAGTAAAAAAATCCGCTTTATATGCTTTATATATCCTTAAATCGTATAAATGGGAGTAAATGGGGGTTCTGATGTCTCATAGAAATTATTTGTTACGTCAGAATCAGAAGAAACTAGTTCTGTATGAAGAAACAAAATATCTCTCATTTCCGACGTGAATAGATTTTTTTTTTTAATTTCCAAATAAAGGTTCTTGTCTTGTGGAAAACGATGCACAAATTTTTGGAATCCAGTACCAACAGGGATAATTCCCCCCAGAACTACGTTTTCTTTCAGGCCTTTCAACCAATCAATACGACCTCGTAGGGCAGCTTTTGCTAAAACTCGAGCAGTTTCTTGAAAACTTGCTTCAGATATGAAACTTTGGGTATTCAAGGAAGCCCTTGTTATTCCCAATAAGATTGCCCGATAATAGATCGATTCATCCAAAGCTCGCCCTGCTCGTTCCGCTCGCAATAGTCCTATTAATTCCCCAGGTAAAAAAACATTAGACATTCCATCTTCGGAAACCCGTACTTTTGATGTTACTTGGCGTATAATAATCTCTATATGTCTATTATGGATCTGTACCCCTTGGGATCGATAAACCTTTTGGATCTTATTAACCAAAGAGATACGACTTTGGGCGATGGTTAGCTCAGCTCCAATCAAGAATCCCCAGGGAACCCCAAGAATTCTTGGTATACGCTCATTCCAATCCTCAATTCTCCTTTCGAGATTCGGCGATAGTGAATCAATTGAACGCGCTTCGAATATTTGTTCCACTTTTGGAAGACCTTGCGTTATATCACTAGATCTCGATTTTTCATATATAAAGGTAACTAACCTATCTCCTTTGTAAAGGATTTTTCCATAATGACCATGAACAGTTGCTCCTATAGTGGCCAAATAAGGCTTAGCTGCTCTTATAACAAAGGAGTCCATATTAACAATGAAAATTTGACCAGATTTTTTTATGTGCGATTTAAATAGACATACATTTTCACAAATAAATTGTCCAAGGTGAATTATTGCCAATGTCTCCTCCCATGAGTCATGATGGAGAAAGTGCCAATTCAAATGGAATGGATCCAACATGATGTTACTGTTAAAATTCGACATCCTTTTATTTTCATCTATTAAAGAGTATTTAAGCCCTTGAAGTACTTGGAAGGTTTGTTTCAAATTGTCAAGGAACAAGTATTTTTTTAATAAGATCTGATTATGTGTTAATAAATAGTAAGATGAAGAAAAATTCGATATACTAGGTACAATAGCGCCTAAGAGCCCAAAAATATCTCGAATAAGAATTCTAGGATTCGATTCTTTTACCGCACTGGGATATTTCGAATTTTTCAATAAACCAATTTGAGAACAGTTGGATGCCGACAAAATCATCAAAGATGGGTATTCTTTATTTCGATTCAACAAGGTGCCAATAGCTTCTTGATGTTGGCTAAGTGATTGAATCTTTGCCTTGGAATAAAAGGAATTGGTATTGTTGCGATCTAACCTATTATTGGGAATCGGTCCTGCACTTGTCCTATCATACCTTCTTCTTGTATATGAAATAGTGGACTTGACTAACTCAATTCTTAGGAAATCGCGAATCAGATCATTTGTTCTTAACTCAACAAGGGAAGCACGAGCCCCCTCTTTTTCTTCTTGTTCCCAATTCACTACCAAGCAAGTTCGAACGAATTGAGTATTCGTGTGATAAATTCTTTGAGTTAACTTGCTATTTTCATGAGAAATAAAATTGACAAGTCGAAGTTGGAGATTATCCTCTTCTTGCAGGAGATCTTGCGGGAAAAGTCTTGCTAGATTTCTCCCTTCGTCCATTTCATATGCGACTGCAGGTCGAACTGAAACAAAATACTTTTCCTTGCTTTTAAGAATTTTTTTCCGTTGAACATAAACCCAATTTTTTCTTTTTTTTGAGTCCTTAGAATCTTTTTTTTCTCTTTCTGGTGGTATCAAACTAGCGCCTAATATCTTATCCGCCTCTTCAGGAAAATGAATATCTCCGGAAAAGATTTTTAGTTCCGTATGGCTTTTTTTTCTCTTAACTCGGACCAATCCACCTAGTCGACTTCTTGTATTTTTTGTGAGTTGTGTATCCACTCCAATAATACTATTGTCAAGTACCTTTAGGGATGAGGATCTCGGTAAGATATGCAGTTCTTGAAGAATGAAAAAAAACCGATCTACTTCTTTTTGGTATTTTAGACTAAATTCTTTTGTTCCTCGATGCTCAATAAAACCTTCTTTTTTTAAGATAGAATCTTCCTCTGGGCTCCCATATTCGTCCTCTGAGTCTTCCTCTGATTCTTCTTCTAAAGCCCCATATTCGTTCTCTGAGCCATCTTCACGGCTCCCATATTCTTCTTCCTCTAGAGTTCCATATTCGTCCTCTCGAGTTTTATATTCGTTCTCGGGGTTCCCATATTCTTCTTCTGAGTCTTTCTCTAGAGTCCTATATTCGGTCTCTAGGATCCCATATTCATCTTCTAGGGTTTCATATTCGTCTTCTAGAGTCCTATATTCGTCTTCTAGGGTTTCATATTTGTCTTCTAGAGTCCTATATTCGTTCTCTGGGCTCTCATATTCGTCCTCTGAGTGTTCCTCTAGAGTCCTATACTCTTCCTCTCGGGTCCGATATTCTTCCTCTAGGGTCCTATATTCTTCCTCTAGGGTCCTATATCGAAATTTAACAATTCCTGAACCCCGTGTATCTTTTCTGTATCCTGGATCATCAAAAAAAGAAAAAATAGTATTTCTACGTAAAACACCCATAAAGGGTATTTCAATCGAAATCCCCAAACAGGATATTAGCTCTTTTTCTTGTTCTTGATGATATTGTAATGGAATGACGAACCTATTTCTTCGCTTTTTCGCCAACAAATCCGAATTATCTTGAAGAATAGAAGGATAGACAAAATTCCAATTATTGTTGGACACGATTCGATCTGGCGTTAGATAATCTTCAAGAATTTCCTTATCTTTTTTACCAAAAGTATCTAACAGTCTATGGCTTACTTGATCATTAGCCATTGAGAGGTCAAAGATATATCTTCCGTCAAGAGAAAAAGAATAAGTATTCATTTGATCTTGATCCTTGTGCAGTGAAAAGGATGCTATACTGGATCTGCACATACTTACTGACAATATCCATAAATGGCTTGTTTTTGGTAATCGACGAAGATTACCATATTGATATTCGGGCGCATGGTAAACATCAGTACTCCAGTGCATTTCCCCGTCTGATTCGGAATAAATATGCTTTTGTACCTTTTCTTTAAAATGTAAAGTGGATGTTCCGGCACGAATCTCCGCAATTACTTGTTCGGATTCTACATATTGATCATTTTGCACTAGAATCAGGCTTTTTAAGGGAATATTCACACTATGTAGAATATCTTGACTCTGAATAGTTACACGCAAGTCTATATAGCATAGAAAAGCAGGCTGCCCATGACGGGTACGTGTGGGGTGAACCAAGTCCTCATTGAATTGGATTTTTCCATTCGAGGGGGATCGTACAAGGTCGGCAGTACCCCCTGTGAATACTCCACCAGTATGAAAAGTTCTTAATGTTAGTTGAGTCCCTGGCTCCCCAATTGATTGACCTGCAATAATACCTACAGCTTCTCCCAATTCGACCAGATCGCCGTGAGTGGGACTCCGCCCATAACATAATTGACAGATCCAAGATGTGCTCCGGCAAGTAAAAGGAGTTCTAATATATATTGGTTGTGCCCGAAATGGTTGTGCTCGAAAGGCAGTTATGAATCGATTGACTAATCCAATTCCAATATCTTGATTTCGAGCAGCAATGCATCGTGAACCAATATATATATCGTCTGCTAATACACGACCAATTAGTGTTTGGACAAAAAGTTTTTCTGTCATCCCATTTTGAGGACTCATAGAAATACCTCGGATAGTACCACAATCTCTTCTACGCACAATAATATGTTGAACTACTTCAACAAGTCTGCGTGTAAGATATCCAGCATCCGCTGTTCGTACAGCAGTATCTACAACCCCTTTGCGGGCTCCGTAGCAGGAAATTATATATTCTGTCAAAGAAAGTCCCTCGCGTAAATTGCTTTGAATAGGTAAATCAATCATTTGTCCTTGAGGATCCGCCATTAACCCTCTCATCCCTACTAATTGGTGTACCTGGGATGCATTTCCTCTGGCTCCTGAAAAAGACATTAGATAGACTGGATTAGAAGGATCCGTTATCCGAAAATTCGAATTCATTTCTTGTTTCAAATATTCACTTGTAGCATACCATATTTCAACGGATTGGCGTAATTTTTCTACTGCGTGTACAGCCCCATAATAATAGTGTTTCTCCAAAAGAAAACTCTGTTGTTCCGCATCTTGGACTAACCATCCTTTAGAGGGTATTGTTAAAAGATCCTCGATTCCTAAAGAAATCGATGTAGTAGTGGCTTGATGGAAGCCCAGAGCCTTTATTTGATCTAGTATATGGGATGTATATCCCATTCCGAAATGATCTATTAATCGGCTAATAAGCCGTTTCATAGCAGTTCCGTCTATCTCTTTATTATGAAAGACCAGGTTGGCCCGTTCCGCCATACATAAGTACCCCCTTTTTTGACTGAGTAGGATTCGACAATTGCTGAGTAGGATTCGACAATAGGCCTGAGTCAGTGATTCGAAAACTTAATTTACCCCCTTTCCTCAATCTCAATCTGAATTTGCGCGGCAAAAAGGATGGTACTAGCGAAATCGGAATGCCCCCCGAAAGGGGCATCGCCGAATCTAACTTCCTTGTTTAGATTTAGATAGTGTATGAATAGGCCCGACTAAATCCTTGTATGGCTTCCTCTATTTCTCTATAAAAAGAAATATGACCAAGAGTGGTTCGAATGTATATAGAACGGGTTTCTTTTTTTCTATTTCCGACTATTAGATAGTGGGCATAAATCTCATGATAAGTTCCAAAAGATTCATATTGAACTTCAATCGGAACTTCTCTTGATCCAATGACACGTTGATCTAATTTCCATCGGAGCCACAAGGGACTGTTTAAACCGATTCGTTTCTGTCTATAAGCTCCCAGTGCATCATAGGAACTAGAAAAATGGGGTTCTTTATCTTTCGTATAATAATTATTATTGTAGTTTACTTTTTTATTTGGATAGTTTCCGCAACTATTATATCTATTTGCACAAATACCTCGACGATTTCCAATCGTTAATACATAAAGTCCGATAAGCATGTCTTGGGTTGGCACGCAAATAGGATCTCCAATAGCGGGAGACAGGAGATTCATATGAGAAAACATAAGTAAACGAGCTTCTGCTTGAGCTTCCAAGGATAAAGGTAGATGAACAGCCATTTGATCCCCATCAAAGTCCGCATTGAAACCCTTACACACTAATGGATGTAAACAAATAGTACGCCCCTCTACTAAAGTGGGTTGGAAGGCCTGTATGCCTAATCTATGCAGGGTAGGTGCTCTGTTCAACAGTACAGGATGCCCCCGCATAACTTCTTGAAGTATTTCCCATACAATGGGTTCCTTTTCCCAAATTTTCCTTTTAGCAATCCTGACATTAGAAGTAGCACGTTTCGTGATTAAATCGCGAATTACAAATAGCTGAAAAAGCTTTATTGCTATCTCTAACGGTAATCCACATTGATGTAATGAAAGCGAAGGACCCACAACAATGACAGAACGCCCCGAGTAATCGACCCGTTTCCCAAGCAGAGTCTCGCGAAACCTCCCCTCTTTACCCTCAATTACATCTGAAAGTGACTTGTATACTTTATTGTGACCATCCCTCGTCGGTTGCCCGCGAGACCCACTATCAAGAAGTGTATCCACGGCTTCTTGTACCAATTTTTCCTGGCACATTACTAAATCTGCTGGCGCTAATTCACTTCTTTTTAATAGATAGGCAAGGTTGTTGTTCCGACGGATAACTCTCTTATAAAGTTCATTAATATCCGAAGTCACTACTTTATCCCCAGACCTATAAACAATGGGTCTCAATTCGGGAGGAAGAACCGGTAATAAGCACAAAACCATCCATTCTGGTTCTACATTTGTTTGAATAAAATGTTTCGCCAATTGCATTCGTCTAATTAAAAAAACTTTTCTTATTCGTCTTTTTCTATCTTCCCATTCATCTCCACTATACCCCTCGTCTTCTAATTCCTCCCATTCAACCAAGGAATTCTCTATAATAATTCGCAAATCCAAATCCGCTAATTGTTCTCTAATAGCACCTGCTCCTGTCGCAATTTCCCGATTTCGAAATGTTGCAAAGCCTGGGGTAGAAAAAAAGGGAGAAATGCTGTGGTTACAAGATGAAATTTCATCTTCGAATAAACCTCGTAATCGTAAGAAAGTCGGTTTTTTAGCGCTGGGCCTAGCAAAAGAGAAATCGCCGTATACTAGGCCTTCCAATTTCTTAAGGGGTTTATCTAAAAGATTCGCGATATAACTAGGAAGACCTTTCAAATACCACACATGAGTCACTGGACATGCCAGTTTGATGTATCCCATTTGATATCTTCGTATCCGAGAATCAACAAATTCTACCCCGCATTTTTGACAAAATCTTTCGTCTTCATTTTCAGCTACGCTCGCTCGAGAATTTCCACAAGCACAAATTCCACTTTTTATGGGTCCAAAGATTCTTTCGCAAAACAATCCATCTTTTTCTGGTTTATCGGTTTTATAATGAAAAGTGGAGGGCCTTGTGACTTCGCCAACGACTTCTCCATTAGGTAGGATTTTGTTAGCCCAAGCCTTTATTTGTTGAGGGGAAACGAGTCCAATTTGAAGTTGTTTATGTTTATATTGGTCAATCATAAAATAGAAATAAGAAAAGAATTTATATTTATTCTGATCAAACATCCTCCCTATTAACCTGAAAGTTCTTCTCAGATACAAGGAAATGGTTCAGTTCTAGAGCCAAAGATCGTAGTTCTCGAACGAGCACTCGAAAAGATTCTGGAGGATCCTCGTGATTAGGCACTCTTTTTCCCCAGATCGTAGCATTAAGTATTTCTTGGCGAGCTATAAGATGATCAGATTTATAAGTAAGTATCTCTTGTAAAATATGAGCAACACCAAATCCTTCTAAAGCCCAAACTTCCATTTCTCCTACTCGTTGTCCCCCTTGTTTGGCTCTTCCTCTAACGGGTTGTTGGGTAACAAGTGAGTAGGGCCCCGTAGAACGTCCATGGATTTTCTCATCAACTTGATGAATTAATTTTAAAATATAGGACTTCCCTATTAGAACAGGTTGTTCGAAGGGATCTCCTGTTCTTCCATCAAATATTCTGCTTTTTCCCGGGTACTCGGGTTCAAATACCCATGGATTTTGTGTTTGTTTACTGGCTTCATATAATTCCGAAAACACAAGTTTTCTTGAAGCCTCTTGCTCATATCTCTCATCAAAGGGTGCTATTCTATAATGTTTCTTTAGCAGATCCCCTGCTAATCCGAGCGAGCTTTCAAATATTTGTCCCACATTCATTCGTGAGGGTACTCCTAGGGGATTGAAGACCATATCAACAGGTGTTCCATCTTGCAAATAGGGCATATCTTGCCTAGGTAAAATTTTGGAAATGATCCCCTTATTCCCGTGTCTTCCTGCTACTTTATCTCCAACTTTGATTTCTCGTTTCTGTAAAATATATACTCGAACCATTATGTCGAGGGGGTCCCTTTGGATCCATTTCACATCGATAACGCGCCCTCTTCCACCTATAGGTAGTTTGAGAGAAGTTTCTTTTGAAGTGGATACCTCAAGACCAAAAATGGCCCGTAATAATCCAGCTTCCGCGATATAGGAGGATTCGCTTGCTATCTGAGGCGTTAATTTACCTACTAAAATATCGCCTGTTTCTACCCAGGATCCCAACCTCACAACTCCATTTCTGTCCAAATTGCGGAGTAAATGTTCTTCTAGATGTGGTATTTCTTTAGTGATTTTTTCAGCGGAGCCTTGGCTTGTCGTATCCGTCTGAATTTCATATTTTCGGATGTGAAAAGAAGTATAAATATCCTCATATACCAAACGTTCGCTAATTAGTACTGCGTCTTCAAAATTGTAACCCTCCCACGGCATATAAGCTACTAAAACGTTTTTTCCTAAAGCAAGTTCCCCACCAACTGTAGCTGCTCCCTCCGCTAAAATTTGCCCTTTTTTAATGGATTTCCCCCTCGGAACCCGAGGTTTTTGGTGCATACAAGTATTTTTGTTAGAGCGCCGATGGGCAACTAAAGGAATACTTATAGTTTTCCCACTACTTGATAAAAGGATCTTGTGACTATCACTAGAAATGATCTTTCCCTCGCGTTCGGCTATAATGGAAACCCTCGAATCTAGAGCTGTTTGGCGTTCCAATCCAGTTCCAACAATGCACTTCTCGGACCGAGAAAGTGGAACTGCTTGGCGCTGCATATTAGAACTCATTAAAGCTCGATTCGCATCATTATGCTCAATAAAAGGAATGAGAGAACCTCCAATAGAAAAATATTGGAAAGGAAAAATACTTCTAACATGAATCTGTTCCCATGCAATAGTCAGGAATTCTTGACGGTATCTAGCTGGAACAACTTGTTCTTCCTGAATACCCTGATTCAAGGACAAAGAATTTCCTGCTGCTATCATATAATATTCATCTCTATTTGGTGATAAATAAACCACCTGTCTCTCTTTTTTTTCTTTTCCTTTCTCAGATATTTCATAAAACGGACTCTCTATAGATCCCCACCAGTGATCAATTCTCGCATGGATAGCTAAGGATCCTGTAAGTCCAACATTGATGCCTTCGGACGTGTCAATTGGACAAATACGCCCATAGTGACTCGGATGAATATCTCGGCTCCGAAAACTTGCAGTTCTCCCCGTCAATCCTCCAGGACCTAAACAACTCACTTTTCGCCCATGAACCGTTTGTGTCAATGGATTGGTTTGGTCAAAAACTTGAGATAAGGGGTATGTGCCAAAAAAGGTCTCATAAGTAGTTATTAATAAAATTGAAGTTGAAGTTGGAGTTACCAAAGTTTGTGGAGTCGGTTTCGATTGACGTATGAATACTCTACGAATAGTTTTTTGAACCGCATGTTGTAAACGGCCAAGAGCCAGTCCGAATTGATCTTGTAACAGATCCGCAACTGAACGAATACGTTTATTTTTCAAGTGATTCATATCGTCATCGTCAAGTATACCCGTTCCAAATTTCATTCCAATCAAATGATCCGTAGCGGCCAATACATCTCGTGGTAACAAGAATGTATTGTTCTGAGGTATATTAAGATTCAGTCTCCGATTCATATTTCGTCGACCAACTCTTCCTAATTCACATTTTTGTTGAAAAAATTTCTTTTGTAATTCCTCACATAAGGACTCCGAAAATACGAGGTCCCCGCCTACACAAGCAAATTGTTGATAAAACTCCAAAATAGCTTTTTCTTTTGACTCAATCCTCTTTTTCTCCTTAGCATTAGGGAAAGACAAGAAAATTTCAGGGTAGGAAACATTATCTAAAATTTCTCTTAGATTCGAACCCATAGCTGATGATAGAACTAAAATAGATATCTTTTGTTTTCTACTCACGCGAGCCCATATCCTTTCTTTTTTATCAATTGCTAATTCCAATCTTCCTCCCCAATCTGATATTATAGTCCCGGTGTATATAGAAATTCCCTTATGGTCTAATTCGGAGCGGTAGTAAATACCAGGACTTAGCAATATTTGATTGATCACAATTCGGTATATTCCATTTATTATAAAGGTTCCTAAGGAATTCATTATAGGAATGTTTCCAATAGAAATGGTTTGCTTTTGCACATCGAAACCAAAAATTAATCTCGCAGATACATATAATTCAGAAGAATAAGTGAGTGATTCATACACAGCATCCCTTTCTTTTATCGAGGGTTCTAGCAATTGATATCCTTTCGCAAATAATTGAAATGCAATTTCGTGATCTGGATCTTTAATTGTTGGAAACTTCTCAAGTTCTTCTGCCAAGCCTTGATTAATGAACCTACAAAATCCCTCGAATTGGATCTGACTAAATCCGGGTATTGTGGACATTCCCTCATTTCCATTCCGGAGCATCTTAATCTTAAGTTTCCTATTTATCGAAGAAAAATTCCATTATCAGCTCACTCTTTATCAATCCCTACGGATCAATCTAGCAATCATGGAATCTATATTCTGTTTACTGAATCACATGAAATTCTAGGGAACTCCACATACGTATTTCATATATGTATTTCATACATATGAATAAAGATAATTTTGACAAAAGTTCGACTTTGGCAGGGGTAGAAATGGAATTAAAATGAATGGAAAAAAAAGTCCTAGAAAAAAATTCTGCCACTTAAACTTTATGATATTCTAATCAGATTGGCTAGCAAAGATTTCTCGTTTTATCTCCTTCTATGAAAGAAATAAAGCCAGAATAATTTATAAGCACTAGAAAGTTTTACTTTAGTTTGATTTAGAATTTAGAATAGTATGCTTAGTTTTATTTTCAAAAAGAATTTGAAGGTTCTTTTTTGTTTCGTAGTAATAGAATTGCTAAAAAACAAAGGATTTCGTTGTAGAATCCTAAAATAAAGTACTTACTTTTTTAAGTACTTGCTAATCTAGTTATCCACCTATTCACATATCTCGTAATTTTACTTGTGTGGGCCAATAAAAGAAAGCCAGGCCATAATCTATATCAGAGCAAATTTCCTCTTTTTATTCACGATATTTAATGCAATGAAAAATTAAAGCATGATTCCCCGTAGGGATATGTACATAAGGAGGATCCATAGATAATAATGCTGTTCGGACCCGGATTTTCCCTATATACAGATTAAGGAAACTTTTATTCTATTTTATTATGCCATTAAAGGAGAGAATACCGATTTAAGAGTCGTTTACTACTGCAATTCAAAAAAAATTCTAGTTAATGGTTCCAATTTGTTCTGAATTTTGCAGTCTGTGACTGGAAATCCACTTTTGCTCCTTTGCCATTTCAATAGAATAGAAAGAAAATTCTCCTTTCCCATCTCAATAGAATAGAAAAATTAGTAAGAAAATATGGATGAATACTTGTTCTTTTCTCGATTTTAGATCGGATTTTTTGGCGGCATGGCCAAGTGGTAAGGCAGGGGACTGCAAATCCTTTATCCCCAGTTCAAATCTGGGTGCCGCCTGATCAATAAAATACTTAGGATTAGAGTACTAATCAAACTCAAAAATTTCGTACCCCCATAAGTTGGGGCAAGAGAGTAACTAGGTCTGGCTATACAGGATTTTGAAAATCCATACCATAGTTCTATCCTCAAATGAAGCTTTGTTTTGGCGGCAGTGGCCCAAAGGGGGAGCTACCAACAGAGATGAGGTCGCGTTTCCTTATTCTTTTATTAATTTGAATTGATTCGGGAATTTAAAACTTCCAAAGGTCCCTAAGTCCTTTTTCAATCTAAGATTGAAGAAGGGACTTTGCCAAGAAATATCAATATACTTCGTACATCTTATGTTACCTACATACACTAAAGTAAAGGCTACTGATTCTGTCGAGAATCAGATTGAATAGGCTGATCTAAAATGAATTTCGGAGTTGTGGAGTGGATAAGGTCTCCTGACTCTTTCATAGAAAGAGAGAAAGTGGGGCAGTAGGGTTTAGGTCAAAAATAAACATGGGTAAAGTAGGTATCCAATAAATATTTATCTATCCTAATTTTATGGTATATTCTGACGTCCTTTGCTTATAAAAAAGGCAACAAAAGGAAGAAAAAATCTCTCTATTCCCGCGTCTTCTATTCAGAACATTCTCACACTCTTTCTTTTTTAAGGAAAAGGTATATGTATCATATTTATACTTAATACTCTCCAATTCTACCAGAAATCATATAAGAATTTGATAGGAGTAAATTCCTTTAACTGATTCATCCATAGTCTTAGAGCCGAATTTTGACTCTGTACCCTTAATTCCACTATGATTATTGATCAATAGTAGAATAATTCCTTCATAGAAATAGGAGACATAATTTACATGGATATAGTAAGTCTCGCTTGGGCTGCTTTAATGGTAGTCTTTACATTTTCTCTTTCGCTAGTAGTATGGGGGAGAAGTGGACTCTAGGGATACTACTAATTGTAGTATCAACTCTTTTCTTTAATTGATCATTTTATTTTGTATTAATCATTTTGCCAAACTTTATTTTTTATCTTTTTCTTTAGTTTTGTTTCACTCTTGTAAAAAACTCTTTTAAGAAAGAGTCGTTCTATTCTACTATGTTTCATTCTACTATAATAGAAATAGAAAGAAATACAATAGAAAGAGCCATTATAGTAATTAAGAATAGAAATAGAATAGAAAGAGCGATTCTAATTTCTACTAGAAGTGACGAGTAAAAAAAAAGTTCTTTACATAAGAAAATTAGACTTTCTTACACGAAGCTATTCACAGCATATTGCACATTTTCCATTTATACTTTGGTTTTTTCCTTTTATTTACTTTTTTCTTTTATTATAGTCTATTCTCATATTATTTTTTTCCCTCTCCATGGACTCTTTCAATGAAGAATTGTCTTCGATTTTTTTGATTTTGACTTGCTTGAAATTAAGTGGATACAGTGAAAAAAGAAGTTGAATTAGATTACTATTTCAATCTACTAATCTATTCTATGTAGATTCAAGATAATATAATAGAAAGAATCTAAAGTGTCGTAGAAAAAACTATATGTAGTTCTTTCTACCACACTTTAGGATTCCAACCAGATCCTTTCATTTAAGACTTGGATTTTTATTTTCTTTAATCCCTTTTTCATTTCTTCAATGATTAATTGGAATTGCAATTAATCATTTTGGCTGGCTGTTTTTACATAAATAATAAGTAAAAAGGCAGTAGGAACTAGAATGAACAATGCAGTAGCAATAAATGCGAGAATATTTACTTCCATAACCTCTTTATTTTATTTTTTTGTTTTTCACAATAACTCGGGATGTAATCCCATGGAGAGGAAAAGGGGGTATCCCTGTGGAGGACTTGCATTCTGATAATACCGAATCAATTCAATATTATGAATATAGGATCTATCAAATCAATTCATGGTTGATAGTGGAATAATATAACATAAGAAGATCCCTTATCCATACTAAGACCAAAATAGGTTTTTTGATTGGATTCGGAACCCCTCTATTTTTCATCCTTTTTGACTTTTGCTTTTCTATATATATATATGTATAGAAAAGAATCTTTCTTATCCAATTTCCCTCCCTTTTTCTTATAGTTATACATACAATTATGTATGTATGTATTATATAACCGACTTTCTATGGGTCACATAGACATCCAAATAAGCAGTAGAAGTACAAATGAGATGGAGAAAAGAGGATTTTAAATAAAAAAGATCCAATATTTAAATTTAGGAAAAAGAGGGTTTGCTTGGTTTTTATTTTATTAGGTTACTGCCAATATCTGCTTTTTTGGTCTAAAGATGAGAGCAGATTCTTAAAAAAAGGAGTCGACAAATGGACTGAGAATGAGGTAGATTCTTTCCAAGAATTCATTGAACATACACAAACAAAGTTGGAACTACAAAATGGAAGTGGTGTGGTTTAACCCCTAAAAAGGAACTAATTATATTAAACTCATTCTCTAACAATAAACAAATAAAATTTGTGTATGGATTGGATTACGGTAAAATACCGTAACTCTATTCCTTAAGATAAGAGTCAAATAGGAAGTTGAGATGCGGATGGTATCATCATACCATAAGAATAGAGTAATATCCTAAATTATACTAATTCACATATGATATGTACGTCTTTCCTTATCAACCGGAAGTAGTGAAAAAAAAAGATTCCTATACAGCTCTCTTTTTATTGAGAGCTGCGAAATCAAAAAAGTAAAGGGTCTCCATAGATATTTGATCTTGCCTTCTGCCCCCCCCTTTTTCCGGGAAATTCTTGATGAAAAAAAGGAAAGATGAATTCTTTCATTCATTGAATCCTAGTTCGGGACTGACGGGGCTCGAACCCGCAGCTTCCGCCTTGACAGGGCGGTGCTCTAACCAATTGAACTACAATCCCTGCGGGGTGTATGGCATACCTATTTAAAAATAGAACCCTAAGAAGATTCGTCTGTCGTACTCTAAGAAATAGATGAATCATATACTACTACACCCACATAGGATATGTGGGTATAGTGAGAGTGGCATAACTAGTATGCCGCGATTTTTTATCCCTAAAAACAACTGATAATCCACCTTTCAATAAGAAAAACTGTTTTCTTTGTAAGAGAAGGATTAGAGAGATATGGCTTAGAAATAAATTTTCCCTTTCTTTTCTCTTTATCCTTTATTTCTATGGATCAGATATTTTTTTTTATGGAAGAAAATAATGGATTTAGTTCATATTCACGAAGCCCCAGATTTTTGGGCCGAGCTGGATTTGAACCAGCGTAGACATATCGTCAACGAATTTACAGTCCGTCCCCATTAACCGCTCGGGCATCGACCCAGGAAGAATTTATTCTAGGGTTTTTGATAATCTATGATTAACCTCTTTTTATAATACTCCCTACCCCCAGGGGAAGTCGAATCCCCGCTGCCTCCTTGAAAGAGAGATGTCCTGAACCACTAGACGATAGGGGCATCACTAGACGATAGTGCTATATAGAACCACTCGTCATTATACTATAATGATAGTATGAGCAGTTTTTTGGAATTGTCAATATACTCGAATCAAAGAGTATAAATAGATCAAAGCAAAGAGTCTTTCCTACTTTTCTATTATGTTTTCGTAGAATTTTTTTTTTAGTTATTGGTTAGGTTAATTCACGGATCATCCCCTGCTTTTTAGGGAAATTCCTTTTACTTTTAAAGTAAAGGATATAGAATAAGAATAGATTAATAAAAAGGATTCTAGATTAGTTCAGTACGAATATGGATTTGATTGCTCTAACAGGAAAAAGAGTCCAATTTCTTTTATTTTTTGCAATTTAAACTCTGTGCTTCGTTTAGTGTTCAGACCAAAAATATGGGCATCTCATACTAAACGAAGTCATAAAATTCAATAAAAAACGGAGACATTTTCAAAAAAAAAAAGAAAAAAAGTGAATGAATTTAGTAGAAAAGTACTTTATCGGATTCGAACCGATGACTTCGGTCTTTCCGTGGCATTACTCCACCACTAAGGGAAAAGCCCTTTATCGGATTTGAACCGATGACTTATGCCTTACCATGGCATTACTCTACCACTGAGTTAAAAGGGCTTTTTATTCCAAAATTAGCCACTTTCATTTACCATTATAGATTTACTGCATAATGTACAAAATATATGTATATATTAATGTACATAATATATGTATATATAGATATATATGTAGAGATTTTATTTTCTCTATTGAGATATAGAAGTTTATTGTTCAAAAAGGCCAAAGGGGCAATAAGAACTGTTGTTAAAAAAATGGTAGACTTTGTTTTTTTTATCTTTAGCCTATTCACTTTTCACGTGCTCAGAATGTTCTGCAGAATTAGGACTTTTTTCTTCTATTGGCTGATCTTATGATGAGAACTTTCTCCATTTATGTTTTATTTCCCTTAATTCTAATTGGGGGTATAAAGGAATTCGCTCTCTTCATATACCCATATGGCTGGGTATTAATTTTCAGTGATATACTTCTTATCTGTTTTGGCGCGAGATTGAAACAATTTTTCTCAGGCATTCCTTGGAAAAACCTTCGAGTTCAAAACTTTTCAATTTTTCCGTTTTGGACGGATTTGTTGCAGCAATTTCCAAAGGGTACCCATTGGAATTTGAACAAACTATATTGGAGTTTTATCAACAATTTTATTCTAAAAAATGGGCAGTCGAATTTATACTGCAGAGTATAAAAATTATTTTAGAGCCTGCCTAACAAAAAAGAAAAGGAAGAAAGGGATTGATGGGTACTATCGCCTATATCTCTTAGTGTATATTGTAGGAATAATCAAACTATAGAATACGAAGAATACGATCCTAATCGAAATACATACATTTGGTTCATAAGCTAGTGGCATGGTAAGAAGAGATTTTTTTTACAGACTAGAGAGAGGCTATCTAAATCCTAAATTAAAGGCCTGCGATTGAAGTACCAACTGTTCGCTTTTCTCCGTAGGTGGGATTAGCTTCCTCCTCGAATGGCTACCCTTGACAAAGGGTAGTGTTGGTATCATAATCTACATGTAGCGGGTATAGTTTAGTGGTAAAAGTGTGATTCGTTCTATTAATAACTGAATTTGAAATGATATACTTAAGGCATCCTTAAGTTTTTTTTATATTCATATTCCGATGAAAACTTTAGTTCTTATAAAGGGTTTAATCCTTTTCCTCTCAATAGCATATTGAGGAAGAATATACATTCTCGCGATTAGTATCCAAAGACTAATTAAATTTGCATGCAAAATACAAATTTGATTATGAGTACAGAGTCGCGAAGCATAATTTTGCATTGGATTAAGTATTCCAATTGAATAAATATGAGTAAAGGATCTATGGATGAAGATAGAAAAAAGTTTATTTCCAATCGTAACTAAATCTTCTTTTAGTTAAAAAAGAAATGGAAGCCCAATAGCTAAAAAACGATAGTTTTGGTTTACTAGAACCATCAGGGTATTGTTTCAGCTCGGTGGAAACCCAACTCTTTTCCTCAGGATCCCTTGAATGAAATTAGGGAACGAAGTAAGTAGATTAGATAGATATTTAGGAGAATTTCTATCCGCTACTCTATAGGGATCATCTAGAAAGCGGAGAGCTTTGGTTCCATTCAGACAGAAAAGCTAACTTAGATGTTAAGTGGTGAGAATAGCCATAAAGGAGCCGAATGAAATCAAAATTTCATGTTCGGTTTTGAATTAGAGACGTTAAAAATAATCAACCAACGTCGACTATAACCCCTAGCCTTCCAAGCTAACGATGCGGGTTCGATTCCCGCTACCCGCTCCAGTCTGTATAAAAAGACTATTCTATTTGTCTAGACATGGTAGAGACTTGTATTCAACCTTTTTCGTCCACCAGTTTTTGGCCCTACAGAGCGGAGTAGAGCAGTTTGGTAGCTCACGAGGCTCATAACCTTGAGGTCACGGGTTCGATTCCCGTCTCCGCACTTAGCAGTCCATATAAATAAATGGACTATTCTATTTGTATAGATATGATAGATTGTATAGATATGGTATATTGTATAGATATGGTAGAGAACTATATCCAACCCTTTTTTTATTCATCAGGCAGAAAAGAAAAAAGAAATACAAAGAAAGGCACAGTCTATTCCCCTTTAAAAGCAATTTTCTCTTGTTTATCTCGGTAAATCCCTGGTTTAGGGGGCCCTCTTGGCAAGTTTGCCCGAAGCATTCTTTTTTTTTTTTGAGTCGAGTGCAAAGGATAAGATAGGAAGGGATACGGTACTAGACTAACAACTACTTAATTTAATATAAGTAGTTAAGTAGTCAACTAGACTGAATTTTTTATCATAGTACCTTATTAAATTAAGCTGGCGAGCGACGGGAATCGAACCCGTACCTTCTCCT